TACCATGCACCCGAATTTATATACGGTAATGTTCATCTCTTACCAAAAACAAGTCATTTATGGATATTATCCGGGGATCCGTGCAGATCAAGTGTAGACTTCTTTTTGCTCCACAAGGATCAAGATCAAATGAAGGTTTATTCCCGGCCTTATATTTCTAACCTCTCGGTGACTAATGATCAAGTGAGACGCAAATTCTTTAGTTGGGATTTTTCTGGTAAAAAAGAGGGCGGGATTCCTAATTATTCAGAACTTAATCGAATCATATGCACGGATCGTTGTAATCTCATATATCTTGCCATTCTCCACAAAAATTTTGATTTATTGGCAAAAAGGCGAAAAATGAGATTCATCTTTCCATTCCAATCGATTCAAGAACGGGAGAAGGAACTAATGCCCCGCCCGGGTATCTTGATTGAAATACCTATAAACGGTATTTTCCGTAGAAAAAGCATTCTTGCTTATTTTGATGATCCTCGATACAAAAGAAAGAGTTCGGGAATTACTAAATATGGGACTATAGAGGCGCATTCAATCGTCAAAAAAGAGGATTTGATTGAGATTGAGTATCGAGGAGTCAAAGAATTTAGGCCAAAATACCAAAGGAAAGTAGATCGATTTTTTTTCATTCCTGAGGAAGTACATATCTTACCTGGATCTTCTTTCATAATGGTACGGAACAATAGTATCATTGGAGTAGATACACGAATCGCTTTAAATACAAGAAGCCGAGCGGGCGGATTGGTCCGAGTGGAGAGAAAAAAGGGGGGGATTGAACTTAAAATCTTTTCTGGAGATATCCATTTTCCTGAAGAGACAGATAAGCTATGTCGTCACAGCGGCATTTTGATACCATCAGGAATAGGAAAAACAAATTACAAGGAATTAAAAAAACTGAAAAATTGGATCTATGTCCAACGGATCACACCTACCAAGAAAAAGTCTTTTGTTTTGGTTCGACCCGTAGTCACATATAAAATCGCGGACGGTATAAATTTAGCAACACTTTTCCCACGGGATATGTTGCGGGAAAGGTATAATGTGCAACTTCAAGTTGTCAATTATATCCTTGGCAAACCAATTGGGGGAATTGATGGCACAAGTATTCAATTAGTTCGGACGTGTTTAGTATTGAATTGGGACCAAGAGAACAAAAGCTCTTCAATAAAGGAGGCTTCTGCTTCTTTTGTTGAAGTAAGGACAAATGGTTTGATTCGGGATTTCCTAAGAATTGACTTAGCGAAATACCCTATTTCGTATACCGGAAAAAGGAATCATCCCTCAGGTTCAGGATTCATCTCTGATAATGGATCAGATCGCACCAATATCAATCCGTTTTATTCTAATTCTCAGGCAACAAGGATTCAAGAATTGCTTATCCAAAATCAAGGAACTATTCGTACGTTATTGAATAGAAATAAAGAATGTCAATCTTTGATAATTTTGTCATCATCCAATTGTTTTCGAATGGGTCCATTCGTCGGTATAAAATATCACAATGCTAGAAAAGAATCAATTAAAAAAGATTCCATAATTCCAATTAGGGATTCGTTGGGTCCTTTAGGAATAGCCCTTCCTGTTGTGAATTTTTATTCATTTTACTATTTAATAACTCATAATCAGACCTCGGTAACTAACTATTTGCAACTTGACAATTTAAAACAGACTTTTCAAGGACTAAACTATTTTTTAATATCTGAAAATGGGAGAATTTATAATCCCGATCCGTGCAGTAACATCATTTTGAATCCATTCAATTTGAATTGGTATTTTCGCCATCACAATTATTATGAAGAGACATCCACAATAATGAATCTTGGGCAGTTTATTTGCGAAAATGTATGGATAGCCAAAAACAGGTCCCATCTAAAATCGGGTCAAGTTCTAATTGTTCAAGTTAACTCTGTAGTAATAAGATCAGCTAAGCCTTATTTAGCCACTCCCGGAGCAACTGTTCGAGGCCATTATGGGGAAATCCTTTACGAAGGAGATACATTAGTTACATTTATATATGAAAAATCGAAATCTGGTGATATAACGCAGGGTCTTCCAAAAGTCGAACAGGTCTTAGAAGTGCGTTCGGTTGATTCAATATCGATGAACCTCGAAAGGAGGGTTGAGGGTTGGAACGAACATCTAACAAGAATTCTTGGAATTCCTTGGGGATTCTTGATTGGCGCTGAGCTAACTATAGCGCAAAGTCGTATTTCTTTGGTTAATAAGATCCAAAAGATTTATCGATCCCAGGGGGTGCAGATTCATAATAAACATATAGAGATGATTGTACGCCAAATAACATCAAAAGTGTTGGTTTCAGAAGATGGAATGTCTGATGTTTTTTCGCCCGGAGAACTGATTGGATTGTTACGAGCGGAACGAATGGGGCGTGCTTTGGAAGAAGTGATCTGTTATCGAGCCATCTTATTGGGAATAACGAGAACATCTTTGAATACTCAAAGTTTCATATCCGAAGCCAGTTTTCAAGAAACTGCTCGAGTTTTAGCAAAAGCCTCTCTCCGGAGTCGTGTTGATTGGTTGAAAGGGCTGAAAGAAAATGTTGTTCTGGGGAGGATGATACCCGTTGGGACCGGATTCAAAAGATTAGTGCGCCGTTCAAGCCAACATCACAACATCTCTTTGGAAACTAAAAAGAAGAATCTATTCGGGGGGGAAATGAGAGATATTTTGTTCTACCACAGAGGATTATTTGATTCTTGCATTTTAAAGAATTCTCATAATATATCAGAACAATTATATCATTTATTAAGAGTTCACGATTCTTAAGATTGGTAATAAAAAGAATAATGAATAGCAAAGGAATTAACCAGCAGCCAATCTTCGGTAGACGAGAAGGTTCCGTCGGAACAATTATTTATTTCCGTGTACATGTACATCGTCTCTTTTTTTTTTGAAAAAAAAAAAGAGAGAGAAAATGTGGGGAGAAATGACAAGAAGATATTGGAACATCAATCTAGAAGAGATGATGGAAGCAGGAGTGCATTTTGGTCATAGTACTAGGAAATGGAATCCTAGAATGGTACCTTATATCTCTGGAAAGCGCAAAGGTATTCATATTACAAATCTTACTAGAACGGCTCGTTTTTTATCAGAAGCTTGCGGTTTGGTTTTTGATGCCGCAAGTAGAGGAAAACAATTCTTAATTGTTGGTACCAAAAATAACGTAGCCGATTCAATAGCATGGGCTGCAATAAGGGCTCGGTGTCATTATGTTAATAAAAAATGGCTCGGCGGTATGTTAACGAATTGGTCCACTACAGAAATGAGACTTCATAAGTTCAGGGACTTGAGAATGGAACAAAGGACGGGGAAACTCAACCGTCTTCCGAAAAGAGATGCAGCTATGTTGACGAGACAATTATCTCATTTGCAAACATATCTGGGTGGAATTAAATATATGACGTGGTTGCCCGATATTGTAATCATCGTTGATCAGCAAGAAGAATATACGGCCCTTCGAGAATGTATCGCTTTGGGAATTCCAACGATTTGTTTTATCGATACAAATTGCGACCCCGACCTTGCGGATATTTCGATTCCGGCGAATGATGACGCTATAGCTTCAATCCGATTAGTTCTTAACAAATTAGTATTTGCAATTTGCGAGGGTCGTTTTAGCTATATAAGAAATCTTTGATTAAGAATATAAGATAAATCCATTATTTCGGAAAACTCATACTCATAAATGGATGGAATCCGTTGCTATTCTTGAATTTTTAAAAAGAGGATAGTACATGATTCATTGGTATTCAGAATATGCGATTCAAATAGGCAAATCAAGAAAAAGACGGTTGAATCAAAATAATTCCTTTTATTTCTGTCAGAGGGCAATATGGATGTTCTATCGTGTTCCATCAACACCCTAAAAGGGTTATACGATATATCGAGTGTGGAAGTAGGCCAACATTTCTATTGGCAAATCGCGGGTTTCCAAGTCCATGCCCAAGTACTTATTACCTCTTGGGTTGTAATTGCTATCTTATTGGGTTCAGCTACTTTAGCTGTTCGAAACCCACAAACCATTCCGGCTGACGGTCAAAATTTCTTCGAATATATCCTTGAATTCATTCGAGACCTGAGTAAAACTCAGGTTGGAGAAGAATACGGTTCTTGGGTTCCCTTTATTGGAACTATGTTTCTATTTATTTTTGTTTCTAATTGGTCCGGGGCTCTTTTACCTTGGAAAATAATAGAGTTACCTCATGGGGAGTTAGCTGCACCCACGAATGATATAAATACTACCGTTGCTTTAGCTTTACTCACGTCAGTGGCATATTTCTATGCGGGTCTTACCAAAAAGGGATTGGGTTATTTCAGTAAATACATTCAACCAACTCCAATCCTTTTACCCATTAACATTTTAGAAGATTTTACAAAACCCCTATCGCTTAGTTTTCGACTTTTCGGGAATATATTAGCTGATGAATTAGTAGTTGTTGTTCTTGTTTCTTTAGTACCTTTAGTGGTTCCTATCCCTGTTATGTTCCTTGGATTATTTACAAGTGGTATTCAAGCTCTTATTTTTGCAACTTTAGCTGCGGCTTATATAGGCGAATCTTTGGAGGGTCATCATTGACTCATTTTTTTTTGAAATAGTCTTTTTTGGCTTAGCCTAATGCAATGTATGCACGGCCAAAGAGAATTGACTTAGGTAATATCAATATACAAATATGGTATATACAATCTCGAGTAATAGCAAAAAAGATTACAATAACAATAGTAGAGTAAAGAATTGTAAAAAAAAGGAAAGAGATCTAAAAGATCTTTTTATATCATACCTCTCTCCAATCAATATTCTATTTATATTGTTCAGACAATTCCAATATTAGGATGAATAAGGCGATCGCTTTTTATCCGATTAAATAAAAAAAAAGGCTCTATATCTATAGAATAATTACCATTGCAGTTGATTTCATTAAATTTAACGATTGCAGTTGATTTCATTAAATTTAACGATTGATCAAAAAAATAGTTATAACGAATAAACTGCATGAACTTCAAATACTGATATTTCTATTCAATGATTTAACTTAATGAATTTGTTCATTTAGATTGTATCCATGTGGGAGAGTAATAAAGAAAAAGAACAAAAAAAGAGTTTACAAAAAATATAAAAAACAAGATTTCTAAAATAAGGGAAGGGTTAGGAGAGGGAGTTGAACTAGGTATATGTAATATATACGCTAACTTTTGTTGATGCTTCGAAGAAGGATTCTAGAATCCGATTGAATCTAAGATATGAATAGTTGGTTTACGTTATGGAAGAACCGCATGTATATATGATATTAGATATTGACTAGTTATATATGAATATCTAATTTACCCTACTACTGTGACTTTATATGAGGATTTCAATAGAAGCCCTTCCCTTTCGTCCCCCCTTCGTCTGTGACTCTAATATTGAATAAATAAACAGATGAAATTAAGAAAAAGATTGAAGAATTCAAAGAATGGTTCGAAAGAAATGGAAGAACTATAAGAAAAACGAAAGTCATATGAATTTACAAAAACGTCATAGATAGAAAGGAAAAAAGAAATATCGAAGTAGTTCTGATGATTCAATAATATTATTACTTCAATTCCGAGTTCTTAGTTACTTCGACTGGATGAATCGTAACGATGCCATAATTAAGTCATAATTCATTGGTTGATTGTATCATTAACTATTTTTTTTTGTGCGAGGAATTTATCATGAATCCACTGATTTCTGCTGCTTCCGTTATTGCTGCTGGATTGGCTGTAGGGCTTGCTTCTATTGGGCCCGGAGTTGGTCAAGGTACTGCTGCAGGCCAAGCTGTAGAAGGTATCGCAAGACAGCCCGAAGCAGAGGGAAAGATACGAGGTACTTTATTACTTAGTCTGGCTTTTATGGAAGCTTTAACAATTTATGGATTGGTTGTAGCATTAGCACTTTTATTTGCGAATCCTTTTGTTTAATCCTAGAAATATGAAAAATACTTCTTTTTTTATTTCCTTGAACTTGCTGCTTGTTTTTTCGACTCTATTTAGAAATAAAAAATAAAAAAGACACTAAATAAAAGGTTAAGTGATACAAAAACAACTCCGTTCGATTTTTTTAGTTTATCTATAAGAGGAGATCATATGAAAAATAGAACCGATTTTTTCGTTTCTTTAGGTCACTGGTCATCCGCCGGGGGTTTCGGGTTTAATACCGATATTTTAGCAACAAATCCAATAAATCTAAGTGTAGTGCTCGGTGTATTGATCTTTTTTGGAAAGGGAGTGTGTGCGAGTTGTTTATTTCAAGAATAGGCTGGATTCAACCAGCTGCTCTTTTTTTCTTTATAACTAGGAAAGAAAGGTGCATGATCTCGCGAATTACTTCTGAATAAATTAAGAAATCATATGGAAGAACCATAGCATTTCGTGATTTATTGGTAAATCAACTTTGATTCTCTATCAACCAATAATGTGGGACCATTAACATGGTTAAAACTAAGCTGTTTGAAATCCAGATGCAGCATGGTACTCTTTCTACCACTATGGTTAATACATAAATGGTTTCAAAATAAATAGTTGAAACTTTTTTCGATATATAACACTCATGTCGATAAAACGATTTGAATCATTTATTGGAAAAACGGGTATTTCACCCCCTCTTTTTATTTTATTCAATGTTGGATCAATGACCTATATATTAAAGTAAGAAGAATTGTTTGGATTTGAAGAAAAAAAAAAGAAACAACTTTGCTGACAATTCCATATTTTTCAGAAGAGTCCTTCGAATATTATGGGATTAGTAATCCGTTTCAATATTTTTATTTTGGAATATGAACAGAAAAGAGAGGATAGGCTCATTACAAAAAAAGATATGGGAATTCTCCATAAGTAATTGAGCGTGAGAGCCAAATGAATCGAAAGATTCATGTTTGGTTCGGGAAGGGATCATGGAAGTTTTGAAATGAATGGAAAAATAATCTACTTTCATTAAGTGATTTATTAGATAATCGAAAACAGAGGATTTTGAATACTATTCGAAATTCAGAAGAGTTACGCAGAGAGGCTGTTGAACAGCTGGAAAAAGCCCGGTCTCACTTACAGAAAGTCAAAACGGAAGCAGATCAGTTTCGAGTGAATGGATACTCTGAGATAGAACGAGAAAAATCGAATTTGATTAATTCAACTTATAAGATTTTGGAACAATTAGAAAATTACAAAAACGAAACTATTCAGTTTGAACAACAAAGAGCGATTAATCAAGTCCAACGACGGGTTTTCCAACAAGCCTTACAAGGGGCTTTAGCTACTCTGAATAGTTGTTTGAACAACGAGTTACATTTACGTACTATCAGTGCCAATATTGGCATGTTTGGGTCGATGAAAGAAATAACCGATTAGTCCTTATACTATAGGCATTATTTTTTTTTTCTTTCAAAATTAAGAAATACTCATGGTAACTATTCGAGCCGACGAAATTAGTAATATTATCCGGGAACGTATTGAGCAATATAATAGAGAAAT